TCACGACATCTTGTTGATATTGATTGAGGAGTTTGATGGAGTTTAGCTGACTGAATCCATAAACCGTCAAAGTCGCCGTCACTGGTACTTTTTTATTGGAATTTTACTCTATAGGTAGGTATCGGCGGGGCTTGCGTAATGTAGTTGTAGTTAAGGCTGAAGTAGCGCTTTTTATTTGTGAAGATCTACTGAAGTACCAAAGGCGAACGGGGCTCCCAGGCCGGGACGTCTGGCAGAATGCTTGGCCTCCTGCGCTGGAAGCGAGACCCGAAGGGTGAGCTTATGGCGGTTAGCTTCTAGCACTAAATAATAGGCATTAGGCATTCTGGGCTGAAAGGAGGCAAGCAAATGAAGGGAGGCATTACGGGCCGACTACAAGAAAAGCAAAGCTTCGTAGACTCGGTCAAGTCGCTTATAGAATACCGACGACGATTTTCCACAACATAAGTGAAGGGGAGAGGGAAGCGAGGCTTAGCGAGCTTTATAAGGCCGACCACTACATAAGCCGCTGGCGGAGAAAGCTCGAAGAGCTTCCCTTCATTCATTACTAAGCCAAGGTCCCAGGTCTCCGAGTCAGCCCGCGCTTTTTCGAAGAATCCTGCACCCATGGGCATACGGCCTGGCAGGCCTTCCCTTTCCGCCGGAGCTTCATGGGCGTTGCCCCGTTCCCCAATCAGATGTTTGGATGTGAGCTATACTCCGCGAGGAGCCAAACGGGCGTATGGCCTTGCCATTTGACCTCTTTTCCCGTGTGACTAGGAATGCTCAGTGACAACCTCTCAATTGTCACCGCCTGGCCTCTCTTGCTACCACGGTAGCACCTAGTGTGGTCAGCACCAATCGTGTTCGGGCAACGAAGCTTACACTCATTCACATTGGTTCATCCTGCTATGCCCTGGGCCTTTTGCTCTTCTAACGTAAAAGGTGGCCGGCCATTCGTCAAGGCCCAGGAATCCGCCGGACATCTCAGCGGCGGGATTTGATACCCGCATCCGATCGAAGTTGCATTTTAGTGCTCCCCTAACATAAAGGGGAGCTTTTTCTAAGTGGGTCGCTTCGCGCAAGACATTGCTTAGGACCAACGGGTCACACGACAGGTGCACGATCTACTTTGCACGTTCCATCCTTCAGCCCTTCGCCTATCGGCTTGGCAGGCAAGCTACCTTGATCCATCTTCGGCTTCGATTCGTTACGCTCAGAAGCTCCAACAAGCCCTAAAGTCTCTTGCCGCCTAAAACTCTGCCAAGAGAGCGCTGCTTTACGTTTGATCCTATGTACCCATAGAATGCTATGCGTTCTCCACTTTCGGATCTCGCAAAGAGAGAACGTGTTTTTTCCTCTGACTTTCTCTCTCATTCGCGGAGCGAAGAAAGCGGGCTTTGCCCCAGCTACCGCTATCCTTGGGAAACCAAAAGAGCTACCGAAGGAAAGGGATGCAGTCTCTCCCTTGGCCTTTGGAGAGGAGAGGGCAGAGAAGAAAACGTCCTTCGCGCAAGTTTTTTTGCTTCCTGCGTCCTTACTAGTAAAAAAGGGGCTCTTCGACCAAGAAGGCATTCTGGTAGGAAGGCCGACCACTACATAAGTCGCCATCCGTCCAGGAGAGAAGCAAGCTACCTTTCTTTGATCCCCCTTCCCGGGCAGGGAAGAGAACGAAAATGGACCGCAGATGGTAGTCGTGGTTGATTCGAGGATCTTACGCGGCGGAGCGAACTCTTCTATCGTCTTGCATTTTCTCTGGCGGACCCCCCCCCCGTTCCATCGTACTGGAGCGATTCGAGAAGAACGATTAGGCGCATATTCTATCCTTTCTACAATGCCTATAGACGAAGTGCTTCGTTTCAGATCAATTCTTCGCTGCAATCGCTTCGATCCACCCCCTCGGTGAAAAACCGTAATACGCCCTGAGGAATTCCTACCAGCAGACTTCCCTGTACTCAAAGTGAATTGTCTAAGTGCTCTCCTTTGTCTCATTGTTTATCTCGTAATCATTCGATTCCGCCCCTAAAGCTAGCTCCTACTCCTCCTCCTTCTCCTTTAGGATAGGATCCTCCTTGGTCCTTTTTACATAACACTCTCGCCCGCCCAAGAGGACTGGCTATCTTTCTCTTTATACGCAATATCTTTCAAGGCAAAGAAAAAGATCTACCTTGGCAACGAAGACGTCATTGACTGATAGTTTCATTGCATGGAATGCCACACTCAATTGTCAGCGACTGGGGACCCGGTCTTCATTAGCTATTTATGGCATGAGCTCTTTCGTTTACAAGGGACACAATTTCACATGAGTACTGCTTTACACTCTTTTCCCGGGTGGGGCTTCTTATACCTAAACGCAGCAGGCCCCGCGAGTAGTCGAACAAATGAGAGGTTGTCGACGAAGGGGTCAAAGGTTGCGCTTGCGATAATCCGAAGGTTGCGCAAGACCCCTTCAACCTCGCCCGCGTGTTAGCTTGCTTGTACTATCGCTCGCCTGCCTGACCTGCTTTCTGGCTAGCTTCTT